TATTTTGATTTTCGTGAAATCTCTTTATTTGCTACAGCTGATAAAAATCGTTGTTTTTGACGATTTCTATGTAGAAATCCTATTTTCTCTAGTATCTACTAGCTAATTTCTTTTTTTTCTATAGTAGAGATAGTCGCACGTAATGACAGATCACAGCCATATTATTAAAAGCTTGCGGTAAAAAAGGATTTCGTTCTAGTGCTCGAAAATAATATTCCAAAGCTTTTGTATGCTCTCCATTGCTTGTGTGTATAAGGCCTATGTTATAGAGTATATAACTTCGGTCATAAGGATCCATTTCTGGTCGCGTAGCTTCATAATAATTCTGTAAAGCTTCTGCATAATTTCCTTCGGATTGAGCCAACATTCGTTACGGTCGTTCATTCTATTGAAAAGGTCTCCGTTCCAGAACCGTACATGATATTTTCATTTCATACGGCTCCTACCTTCTGTACATAATACTGAAGAAAAAATCTTTGGAATTAAAATCTAACTATTCTCATCTTATTATGAACTGAAAGAAGCTAGTATTTTTACAAGAAATCTCTAGTCAACCTTCTCATCAGAGGTTTTTTCTTAACACCAACTCATCATATTACTACTACATATTAGTAGTAGTAGATGAAATGAATACATATTAGTAGTAGATGAAATGAAAAAGGTAACTCCAATAATTTCTTTGTTATTAACGCTTTCTATTTCTGGGAATTAGTTACTTCAACGATCTTTGATGGTTTTATGGGTATCCAAAGTACGAACGAAATGGATGTTTGTTGTCCCAACCATTCTTTTTAGTCCCGATACCTATAAGGAAAAGGGTTATTTTGAACAAAGTTTTTGTTTTGTTGATTTCTAAGTGTAGTGCTTTTTCCCTATACTTAATAAGGTATTTAGTAGAGTAGGATTAACCCGCAATACGAAGAAACCTGTGGGTTGAATCTTTTGCTCAATGCTCAAATAGGCGATTAAAGCATCTGAGATTGCATCAATCGAGGATACACGACAGAAGGGATTTATTGTTCTACCCCCACAAATTTCACCTTCACCAAGCGTAGGTTTCTTTTCATTATTAGGTTTTTTCTATCCCGCAACACGTTTTTCTTGTAAGACTTAACTACAGGCTAAAAAAAAACAAGAAAAAAGAATCAAATCGCACCATCTCTATAATAGGTAAATGCCTTTTTTTCTCCTGAAGTTGTTGGAATTATTCCCAACAATATATTGGCTACAATTGAAAAGGTCTTATCTATAAAATTTCCATTTATACGCGATCTAGACATAATTAGCAATCCGTTATATAATTCTTTTCATTACTCCTCGAGAAAATGATCCTAACAACAAAGTAAATATAAAGTCAAAAATTACGTAAAAAAAAAAGACAAGGAAAGATATGAAATAGTTGACTTTTTATTCCAATTTCATATTCTACTAATCACTAGGTTTTTGTTTCATTTAAAATCAAAAAAGATTTTATTTGACTATTTTATTTTATTTGACTATTTTATGTAGATAATTCAAGAAATTTTTTTTGGTTATAATTCAAACAACGGAAAAATCTTTTCATCATAAAATAAACCAAAAATAGGTTCAAAATTCAAAATATTCATTATATGTTTTATTTGCATAATATGTGGCATATTTATTATGCCACACCATAAATTTGAAATTAAAAATGCATGGGACGATTATCTACTTTTAAATAGATCCATGGAGTATTTTCTTGAAAAGAAAATAGAAAACTGGAAAGGTATTATTTATTCTTATGAAACCTATTAGTAATAAGAAAACTCCTTATTCACTCAGTTTTTCATCAAAAAATATAGAAAATATATATTCGAAATATAAAAAATATATAGAGATTATAATATAGGAGAGATGGCCGAGTGGTTGAAGGCGTAGCATTGGAACTGCTATGTAGGCTTTTGTTTACCGAGGGTTCGAATCCCTCTCTTTCCGTTTTTTGAATTCTTCAATGTTCTTTATTAAAACAATGTAATTATTATAATTATCGACAGTACCATTCGAGCAATAAAAAAACTTTTTTGTTTTTTCCTGTATCGATAAAATTGCAAAGTGATTAAGAATTTCTAAAGAAAGTTTTTTTTAACGAGAAAGATTAACCTTGCCTTTTTTTATGTTTCAGATTGGGACAAATCACCGTAAGTTGTTTACGCCTACGAACTAATCGACATCTTTTACAAATTTTACGAACTGATGCTCCAATTTTCATATTTCTTATATATTCTCTTTTTTCTTTGTTTAATTTATTGGGAAAAAATAAGACTCATCTATTTTTATTGATTATTTTATTGGAATGAAAAATGACTAATTAGGTCTCAGAAAGAGACTAATCTGCCTAATCTTGGTTAGGCCTTGTGTCTTTGCTATTCCTTTGATCTGTTGATTGAGGGGAATCGCTACTTATTGGATTTATGTTCAACAATGATTCAGTAGAGCTGGTATTCTCCATTACTTGAATTTCTCTAATCGAGTCTTTTTTGAAACTCAAAAATTGGATGGAATAGGAAATCTATGACGTTGAGGACATCCTTTAAGAGCGGGAGATTTCTTAACATTTTTTTTTGGTTGTCTTATGTTTTAAAAAAGTTGTGTAATAGTTGGCATATTGTGTATATATCTATACAGAAGCAAATTTTTTGGTTTAGATCGATCTTAACCAGATGTTCTTTTTCAAAATTCTCCTTTTTTGAATATTGAGCATTCAATATTCAAAAAAGGAAAATTCGAGTTTGAAATAGATTTACACAAAATTACTCAGATCACTCAGGATTTTCTTTTTTGAACTTTGCTATGCGATCGACAATACCATAATCTTGTAATCAAAAGATTTTTTTTTTAACTAAAAACGTCTTCATATATATTTATTATATGTTATTATATGTTTTCAAGCTTCAAATAAATCGAAAAATTCATATTTCTAATAATTTTCGCTATTCTTTTTTATTTTAATCTCTAGAATAGTATGATCAAAAAAAAAAAAAAGAGCGAAAACCTTTAGAGTTCTTTCAATGAATTGTTCTATATCCTCTTTTTTAGGAAAGAGGAATGTTAGATCAACAATATTTCCGTTATAAAAAACAAGATCCCGGAGATTTTCTATGCCAGATTCCTTAAGAATTCTGGACACCTCTGGCGAATATCCCAATTGATCAATATGAAATTCCCGATTTGTCATCTTCCTCAAAAGGGAAACGGCTCTTACGATAACAAAGTATATAAAAAGTTTTTTTTTGATTCAATAAAGAATCTTTTTTTCCGTCTAGGGTCAATCAATAACAAAACACATTATTCACAATATATCAGATATCGATTCCAATAGCTTTTGCTACTATAACCTTCCCAATCACCATTCTTGCTTTTCTTCCCATTCTTAAATAAAGAATTCTATATTCAAAAAAAATAGTGGGTTCCATCGTTTCTATGGTTACCTCTCAAATGGTGAGGTCCTCTCTATACACCGGAGCTTCTTTTTTCAATTAATCAAAAGATTTTGTGAACTTGTATAGTTCATATTCTTTGGTTCTACCTATTAATTAGAAAGTCATAGCCCTTTTCACACTAAGAGTTATCCATACAGTGATGGCATTTCATTTGAAAAGTTGGCTAGGTAGCTAACCCTATGAGTCCGTTCTTTCAAAAAGGAGCATGCTTCCTATAATGGAATGCTATTTCCTCTGCTTAATGGATACCTTTTTGCTACCAATAGAGAATTGTTTCTTATTTCAAATTGAAAATGATTTGATTTTTACCAATGGAAACCATAAATTTTCTAGAATAAATAGGTGTATAATATACCTTTATGTTACTATCCGATTCATCAGCACGGGTCGTTGATACTGGAGAAATTCTCTCATCTGTTCGAATTCATGATCTGAACGAGTCGCACATACACCCTAGTACATGTTCCTCGACGCTGAGGACATCCTTTAAGAGCGGGAGATTTCTTAACATTTTTTTTTGGCTGTCTTATGTTTCTAAGAAGTTGTGTAATAGTTGGCATATTGTATATATATCTATTCTATACAGAAGCAAATTTTTTGGTTTAGATCGATCTTAACCAGATGTTCTTTTTCAAAATTCTCCTTTTCTTAATATTGAATACTCAATATTCAAAAAAGGAAAATTCGAGTTTGAACTAGATTTACACAAAATCATTCAGATCACTCAGGATTTTCTTTTTTGAACTTTGCTACGCGATTGACAATACCATAATCTTGAGCTTCTGTTGCTGACATAAAAGAATCCCTTTCGAGATCCTTTTGTATAACATCCACGGGTTTCCCTGTCTTTTGGGCATAAATATCCGCAATTGTGTTACGAAGTTCAAGCATATCTTCTGCTTCCATCACTAATCCATCTATATTTTTCCTGATCAAGGCACTACTAGGTTGGTGAATCAAAACCCTAGCGTGAGGGAGTGCTACCCGTTTAATAACGGTTCCACTGACCAGAATTAAAGATGCCCCTGATGCAGTATAAATATCAGTTCCCGAATTCAGTAGTAACAAGAGAGTAATAAATCGATTATCGAAAGGCATTGCAATTTCTTTGCATAGAAAGAGCACTCTTTCTTTGTAAAGTCGTTCGTATATGTCAATCCAAATTGGTTTTTCAGTTGAAAGACGACGATAAGGTACTCTTGGTATACCTAAAGGCATAAAATTGAATTAAATTTTTTAAATTAAAATATTTTTATTCACTTGAATAAGGAAACGTGAAAATTCATGATTTCTTATCGATTCAAAAAAACTGTAACGAAGGGATTGATTGATCATTCGAATGATCAAAAAGTATCCATTTATTCTCCAATAATGCAATCTTCCCGTTGCGTATTGGTACTTATCGGGTATAGAATAGATCTGCTTCTCTTTGTTCTTACGAACAGAGTTGTTCTCTTATTTTTATTTTCAATGAGATGAAATAAAAATGAACCCACAGAATCGATTGAAAAAAAGTTTTAGGTTAGGTACACAGTATATAGTCTTCTTTATTTAATGCGATAAAATAAAGTGATATAGTTTCTATTTTTCTTTGATAAAGGGGTATTTCCATGGGTTTACCTTGGTATCGTGTTCATACTGTCGTATTGAATGATCCCGGTCGATTGCTTTCTGTTCATATAATGCACACAGCTCTAGTTGCTGGTTGGGCCGGTTCAATGGCTTTATACGAATTAGCAGTTTTTGATCCCTCTGATCCTGTTCTTGATCCAATGTGGAGACAGGGTATGTTCGTTATACCTTTCATGACTCGTTTAGGAATAACCAATTCATGGGGCGGTTGGAATATTTCAGGAGGAACTGTAACCAATCCAGGTATTTGGAGTTATGAAGGTGTTGCAGCGGCACATATAGTGTTTTCTGGTTTGTGCTTCTTGGCAGCTATCTGGCATTGGGTATATTGGGACTTAGAAGTATTTTGTGATGAACGTACAGGAAAACCTTCGTTGGATTTGCCCAAGATTTTTGGGATTCATTTATTTCTATCAGGTGTAGCTTGCTTTGGCTTTGGCGCATTCCATGTAACAGGTTTGTACGGTCCTGGAATATGGGTGTCCGATCCTTATGGACTAACTGGAAAAATACAAGCTGTCAATCCAGCTTGGGGTGTGGATGGTTTTGATCCTTTTGTTCCAGGAGGAATAGCCTCTCATCATATTGCTGCAGGCACATTAGGTATATTAGCAGGCTTATTCCATCTGAGTGTCCGTCCGCCTCAACGTCTATACAAAGGATTACGCATGGGCAATATTGAAACTGTACTTTCCAGTAGTATTGCTGCTGTCTTTTTTGCAGCTTTTGTTGTTGCAGGAACTATGTGGTATGGTTCAGCAACTACCCCAATTGAATTATTTGGTCCTACTCGTTATCAATGGGACCAGGGATACTTTCAACAAGAAATATATCGAAGAGTTAGCGCCGGGCTAGCCGAAAATCTAAGTTTATCGGAAGCTTGGTCTAAAATTCCTGATAAATTAGCTTTTTATGATTACATTGGTAATAATCCGGCAAAAGGGGGATTATTTAGGGCAGGTTCAATGGATAACGGAGATGGAATAGCGGTTGGATGGTTAGGACACCCCCTTTTTAGAGATAAAGAAGGTCGGGAGCTTTTTGTACGTCGTATGCCTACCTTTTTTGAAACATTTCCGGTAGTTTTGGTAGATGAAGACGGCATTGTTAGAGCTGATGTTCCTTTTAGAAGGGCAGAATCTAAATATAGTGTTGAACAAGTAGGTGTAACTGTTGAGTTCTATGGTGGTGAACTTAATGGAGTAACTTATTCAGATTCTGCTACTGTTAAAAAATATGCTAGACGTGCCCAATTAGGTGAGATTTTTGAATTAGATCGAGCTACTTTGAAATCTGACGGTGTTTTTCGTAGTAGTCCAAGAGGTTGGTTTACTTTTGGACATGCTACATTCGCTTTACTCTTCTTTTTCGGACACATTTGGCATGGCGCTAGAACCTTGTTCAGAGATGTTTTTGCTGGTATTGATCCAGATTTGGATGCTCAAGTGGAATTTGGAACATTCCAAAAACTTGGAGATCCAACTACAAAGAGACAAACTGTCTGATACAGCATTATTGTGGTTGGTATATTCATTTATTTCCTCTTTTTTTGTTCATGGGATACAAGAAGAAAAAATCTTGATTTGAATCATCATCTTTTCTTTGATTCTTTTTCTTTATTTATATGATAAATGATCTCAAATGAATAGGTGTGGAAGCTATAATTGGAAACCACAATCGAATCTATGGAAGCATTGGTTTATACATTCCTTTTAGTCTCGATTTTAGGGATAATCTTTTTCGCTATCTTTTTTCGAGAACCACCTAAGGTTCCAACTAAAATAAAAAAATGAAATAAATTTTGAAACAATTTAATTGAAGTAATGAGTCTACCAATAAGGGAAGCTCATTACTTCAATTACTTCAACTAATCCCCATGTTCTTCGAATGGATCTCTTAGTTGTTGAGAGGGTTGCCCAAAAGCGGTATATAAGGCGTACCCAGTAAAGCTTACAAGTAAACCAGATATAAAGATCGCGACTAAGGTTGCTGTTTCCATTTTTTAATAATTTCTAGAATGGATCTACTATAAGATCATTTATTTAGAAGTACAACAGAATAGTATACAAAGTCAACAGATCTTAACCAATCCATTATTTAATAGAATAGAATTTATGGCTACACAAACCGTTGAAGATAATTCTAGATCTGGATCAAGACGAACTCCTGTAGGGGATTTATTGAAACCCTTAAATTCAGAATATGGTAAAGTAGCTCCAGGCTGGGGTACTACACCACTTATGGGAGTTGCAATGGCTCTATTTGCTGTATTCTTATGTATTCTTTTAGAAATTTATAACTCTTCTGTTTTATTGGATGGGATTACTAGGAATTAGGTTTTTAAGAACTATGAGGTTTTGATCTTTCCAGTAAAGAAAAAATTATTACTAATCCTAAGATTTTAATT